GGTGGAAAAATATGGGTACGTATTTTTCCCGACAAACCAGTTACAGTAAGACCCACAGAAACACGTATGGGTTCGGGGAAAGGATCCCCTGAATATTGGGTAGCTGTTGTTAAACCTGGTCGAATACTTTATGAAATGGGCGGAGTAACAGAAAATATAGCCAGAAAAGCTATTTCAATAGCGGCGTCCAAAATGCCTATACGAACCCAATTCATTATTTCGGGATTAAGAATGTAGAACCAAAGGAAATAGGTCTTGGGAATGAAAAAATCGAAGGTTTCTTTTTTGGACAAACAATATTTCTTTTTATTTTTTCTTCGCCCTTTGCATTGAAAGAACAGATAAAAAAAAATGATATGATTCAACCTCAGACCCATTTGAATGTAGCGGATAACAGCGGGGCTCGAGAATTGATGTGTATTCAAATCATAGGAACCAGCAATCGCCGATATGCTCATATTGGTGACGTTATTGTTGCTGTGATCAAAGAAGCAGTACCAAATATGCCCCTAGAAAGATCAGAAGTAGTAAGAGCTGTAATTGTACGTACCCGTAAAGAACTCAAACGTGACAACGGTATGATAATACGATATGACGACAATGCTGCAGTTGTCATTGATCAAGAAGGAAATCCAAAAGGAACTCGAGTTTTTGGTGCGATCGCCCGGGAATTGAGACAGTTAAATTTTACTAAAATAGTTTCATTAGCTCCCGAGGTATTATAAGACGAAACCGTGATATGGTTATAGTAGGGTATTTGAAAGAAATAGATTAAGATTCATTAGTAGATTGTGTATCACGCATATACCTTTAATAATTCATATTCATAAATAAATAAGTAAAAAAAAAAAAGAAAAACATGTCGATTATATCAAAATTCGGAGGCACAAATAATTTTAGTTCATCATGGGTAGGGACACTATTGCTGACGTAATAACCTCTATACGAAATGCTGACATGGATAGAAAAAGAGTGGTTCGAGTAGCATCTACTACTATTACCGACAACATTGTTAAAATACTTTTACGAGAAGGTTTTATCGAAAACGTGAGGAAACATCGGGAAAGCAACAAATATTTTTTGGTTTTAACCCTGCGACATAGAAGGAATAGGAGAAGACCCTATAGAAATCTTTTAAATTTAAAACGGATCAGTCGACCGGGTTTACGAATCTATTCTAACTATCAACGAATTCCTAGAATTTTAGGTGGGATGGGGATTGTAATTCTTTCTACTTCTCGAGGTATAATGACAGACCGAGAGGCTCGCCAAGAAGGAATCGGTGGAGAAATTTTGTGTTATATATGGTAATCCTTCTGATATCTGAATTGGATCCGAAACTTACTATTTGTGAAAAAAAAAAGAGAAAGGGCGGGTTGTCTAATATCGTTCCTCCTCCATTAGTTGATACTTCAAGGAGGTTTTACCTGGAATGAAAGAACAAAAATGGATTCATGAAGGTTTAATTACTGAATCGCTTCCCAATGGTATGTTCCGGGTTCGTTTAGATAATGAGGATCTGATTCTAGGTTATGTTTCAGGCAAGATCCGACGTAGTTTTATACGGATACTGCCAGGAGATAGAGTCAAAATTGAAGTCAGTCGTTATGATTCAACCAGAGGGCGTATAATTTATCGACTCCGCAACAAGGATTCGAAGGATTAGGGGGTTTTTCAACTCCAACATCCCCTTCCGTAGGAATACAATTCGAGATTCAAAATTTTAAGAAACTTATTTTCTTCCAAGAAGTAGATTCAGAATTAAGGCAAGGAATGGCAAATATGAAAATAAGGGCTTCTGTTCGTAAAATTTGTGAAAAATGTCGACTAATCCGTAGGCGGGGACGAATTATAGTAATTTGTTCTAACCCGAGACATAAACAAAGACAAGGATAATCTTTCTAAAAGAGACTCTCTAAAAGACCCGATGTACAAATAAACATAAAAGATCTGTTTTGACATGAAATGGATATATCCATATATCTCTGACTCATATTTATGAGATGATAAAATATGGCAAAAGCTATACCAAGAATTGGTTCACGTAGAAATGCACGTATTGGTTCACGTAAGAATGCACGTAGAATACCAAAAGGGGTTATTCATGTTCAAGCAAGTTTCAATAATACCATTGTGACTGTTACAGATGTACGGGGTCGGGTAGTTTCTTGGTCCTCTGCCGGTACTTGTGGGTTCAGGGGTACAAGAAGAGGGACACCTTTTGCTGCTCAAACTGCAGCAGGAAACGCTATTCGTACAGTAGTGGATCAAGGTATGCAACGAGCGGAAGTCATGATAAAGGGTCCCGGTCTCGGAAGAGACGCAGCATTACGAGCTATTCGTAGAAGTGGTATACTATTAACTTTCGTACGGGATGTAACCCCTATGCCACATAATGGCTGTAGGCCTCCTAAAAAAAGACGTGTGTAGAAATAAACATTGAAGAGATTTCAAGAGAAATAAATGATTCAATGATCGGATCAAACAATATTACTATGGT